GCTAGCGTAGCTTAACATAAAGCATAGCACTGAAGATGCTAAGATGGACCCTAGAAAGTCCCGCATGCACAAAGGCTTGGTCCTGACTTTACTATCAGCTTTAGCACAACTTACACATGCAAGTCTCCGCAGCCCCGTGAGGATGCCCTTAATCCCCCGCCCGGGGACGAGGAGCAGGCATCAGGCACAACCTTTAGCCCAAGACGCCTTGCCACGCCACACCCCCAAGGGAATTCAGCAGTGATAAACATTAAGCCATGAGCAAAAGCTTGACTTAGGCAGTGCTAAGAGGGCCGGTAAAACTCGTGCCAGCCACCGCGGTTATACGAGAGGCCCTAGTTGATAAACACGGCGTAAAGGGTGGTTAAGGAGAGCAAAAATTAAAGCCAAAGGGCCTCTTGGCCGTCATACGCTACTGAGCGTCCGAAGTCCAAACACGAAAGTAGCTTCAATACTAGCCCACCCGACCCCACGAAAGCTGAGAAACAAACTGGGATTAGATACCCCACTATGCCCAGCCATAAACCTAGACGTTTAATCACAACAAACGTCCGCCAGGGTACTACGAGCGTCAGCTTAAAACCCAAAGGACTTGGCGGTGCCTTAGACCCCCCTAGAGGAGCCTGTTCTAGAACCGATAACCCCCGTTAAACCTCACCACTTCTAGTCATCCCCGCCTATATACCGCCGTCGTCAGCTTACCCTGTGAAGGTCTAACAGTAAGCAAAATGGGCACAACCCAAAACGTCAGGTCGAGGTGTAGCGCACGAGGTGGGAAGAAATGGGCTACATTTTCTATCACAGAATAACACGAACAGCATTATGAAAACTAATGCTCGAAGGAGGATTTAGTAGTAAAAAGGAAATAGAGTGTCCTTTTGAACCCGGCTCTGAGGCGCGTACACACCGCCCGTCACTCTCCCCTGTCAAACAGCAACAAATGTATTTAACACCAAAGCACCGACAAGGGGAGGCAAGTCGTAACATGGTAAGTGTACCGGAAGGTGCACTTGGATCAAACCCAGGGCGTGGCTGAGATAGTTAAGCATCTCCCTTACACCGAGAAGACATCCATGCAAGTTGGATCGCCCTGAGCCAAACAGCTAGCTTAATAACCAAAATAACTAAACAACGTAGATAACACAGCATAACCGCAACCTACAAATTAAACCATTTTTCCACCTTAGTACGGGAGACGGAAAGGGTGCCCATAAGCAATAGAAAAAGTACCGCAAGGGAAAGCTGAAAAAGTAATGAAACAACCCATGCAAGCACTAAAAAGCAGAGACTCAACCTCGTACCTTTTGCATCATGATTTAGCCAGTACACCCAGGCAAAGAGACCTTTAGTCTGAAACCCCGAAACCAAGTGAGCTACCCCGGGACAGCCAACGTGGGCCAACCCGTCTCTGTGGCAAAAGAGTGGGAAGATCCCCGGGTAGAGGTGACAGACCTACCGAACTTGGTGATAGCTGGTTGCCTAAAAAATGAATAGAAGTTCAGCCTCGTGCCCCTTAAGCGAACTAAGCAACATCTAATCAGCACAAAAAGTGAAACACGAGAGTTAGTTAAAGGGGGTACAGCCCCTTTAACAAAGAATACAATCTTACACAGGAGGATAAAGATCATACTTCACAAAACACGTCGTCTCAGTGGGCCTAAAAGCAGCCATCTGAATAGAAAGCGTTAAAGCTCAAACGACAAAAAGTTTATTATTCTGATAAAAAATCTCACTCCCCTAAATCTATTAGGCCACTCCATGCCAACATGGAAGAAACTATGCTAAAATGAGTAACAAGGGGACCCATCCCCTCCCAGGCACAAGTGTAAGCCAGATCGGACTAACCACTGGCAATCAGCGAACCCAAAAAAAGAGGGCAGCGTAAAGAACAAGAAAATTCAAGAAAACCTCACAGCACCAAAATCGTTACCCCCACACCGGAGTGCCACCAGGGAAAGACTAAAAGAAAGGGAAGGAACTCGGCAAACACAAGCCTCGCCTGTTTACCAAAAACATCGCCTCCTGCAAACCTCAAAGTATAGGAGGTCCAGCCTGCCCAGTGACCACAAGTTCAACGGCCGCGGTATTTTGACCGTGCAAAGGTAGCGCAATCACTTGTCTTTTAAATGAAGACCTGTATGAATGGCCAAACGAGGGCTTAACTGTCTCCCCTTTCAAGTCAGTGAAATTGATCTACCCGTGCAGAAGCGGGTATACAACTACAAGACGAGAAGACCCTTTGGAGCTTAAGGTACAAACCCAATCACGTTTAAACAGCTCAATAAACAGCACAAACCTAGTGAAATATGGGATTTTACCTTCGGTTGGGGCGACCGCGGAGAACAAAAGATCCTCCATGTGGACTGAGCCAAAAAGCTTAAAACCAAGAAAGACATTTCAAAGTCACAGAAAATCTGACCAAATATGATCCGGCCCTCTAAGGCCGATCAACGGACCAAGTTACCCTAGGGATAACAGCGCAATCCTCTCCCAGAGTCCATATCGACGAGGGGGTTTACGACCTCGATGTTGGATCAGGACATCCTAATGGTGCAGCCGCTATTAAGGGTTCGTTTGTTCAACGATTAAAGTCCTACGTGATCTGAGTTCAGACCGGAGCAATCCAGGTCAGTTTCTATCTGTAATGTTACTTTTCCTAGTACGAAAGGACCGGAAAAGAGGGGCCAACGCTAAAAGCGCGCCCCGCCCCTAATTGATGAAAACAACTAAATCAAATAAAGGGAGAACCCACATATCCGCCTAAATAAGGCCACACTAAGATGGCAGAGCATGGTAATTGCAAAAGGCCTAAGCCCTTTCAGCCAGAGGTTCAAATCCTCTTCTTAGTTTATGCTAAACACTCTACTAACCCACCTAATTAACCCCCTCGCATATATTGTGCCAGTTCTCCTAGCCGTAGCATTCTTAACACTACTCGAGCGAAAAGTGCTGGGGTATATACAACTGCGAAAAGGCCCCAACGTCGTTGGACCATACGGACTCCTCCAACCAATCGCCGATGGAGTAAAACTATTTATCAAAGAACCAATCCGCCCATCAACATCATCACCAATCTTATTCTTAACAGCCCCTATACTAGCTTTAACACTGGCCCTAACCCTATGATCACCCATGCCAATACCACACCCCGTCACTGACCTAAACCTTGGGATTTTATTTGTCCTGGCCATATCCAGCTTAGCAGTTTACTCAATCCTCGGGTCAGGGTGGGCATCAAACTCAAAATATGCACTCATTGGCGCCCTACGGGCCGTGGCACAAACAATTTCTTATGAAGTAAGCCTAGGACTTATCCTTCTATCAATTATTATCTTCTCAGGAGGATACACACTACAAACATTTAATATTACCCAAGAAGCCATCTGACTTCTAATCCCAGCCTGACCCCTAGCTGCAATATGATACATCTCAACACTAGCAGAAACAAACCGAGCACCATTCGACCTAACCGAGGGTGAATCCGAACTGGTCTCCGGATTTAATGTAGAATACGCAGGGGGCCCATTTGCCCTATTTTTCCTGGCCGAATACGCTAATATCTTATTAATAAATACCCTATCCGCCATTCTATTCCTTGGAGCCTCCCACACGCCAACTATACCAGAACTAACAACAATCAACCTAATGACCAAAGCCGCACTCCTCTCTATCATATTCCTATGAGTCCGGGCCTCCTATCCACGATTCCGATATGATCAGCTAATACATCTGGTATGAAAAAACTTTCTCCCCCTAACCCTGGCCCTAGTATTGTGACACACCGCCCTGCCAATCGCATTTGCAGGACTCCCCCCACAACTCTAATAAGGAACCGTGCCTGAATGCCCAAGGACCACTTTGATAGAGTGGCTTATGAGGGTTAAAGCCCCTCCAGTTCCTAGAAAGAAGGGAATCGAACCCATACTCAGGAGATCAAAACTCCAGGTGCTTCCTTTACACCACTTCCTATGACAAGGTCAGCTAATTAAGCTTTCGGGCCCATACCCCGAACATGACGGTTAAAATCCCTCCCTTGTCAATGAACCCCTATGTACTTATAACCCTCCTCTCTAGTTTGGGACTAGGGACCACCCTAACCTTCGCCAGCTCCCATTGACTACTTGCTTGAATAGGATTAGAAATTAATACCCTAGCAATCCTCCCCCTAATAGCACAACAACACCACCCACGGGCAGTTGAAGCAACCACCAAATATTTTCTTACCCAAGCCACCGCAGCAGCAATAATTTTATTTGCAGCCACCACAAATGCATGAATGACTGGAGAATGAGATATTAATAACCTCTCACACCCCCTCGCTTCAACTATAACCATCACCGCCCTGGCACTAAAAGTAGGCCTTGCACCAATACACTTTTGAATGCCAGAAGTACTGCAAGGACTTGACCTAACAACGGGATTAATCCTCTCCACATGACAAAAACTAGCCCCATTTGCACTAATCATTCAAGTAGCCCCAAACACCAACCCAGCACTACTCACCGCCCTAGGTCTCTTTTCAACACTCATTGGAGGATGAGGAGGACTTAATCAAACCCAACTGCGTAAAATCCTAGCCTACTCATCAATTGCACACATGGGATGAATAATCATCGTCCTACAATACGCACCCCAACTCACCCTAATTACCCTTGGACTTTATATTCTCATAACATCCACAGCCTTCCTATCACTAAAAATGGCATCAGCCACAAAAATCAACTCCCTAACAGCAACATGGTCAAAAAGCCCAATCTTAACAGCAACCACAGCCATAGCCCTATTATCGCTAGGAGGACTTCCACCACTCACAGGATTTATGCCAAAATGATTAATTCTGCAAGAACTGGCAAAACAAGACCTCCCAACTACCGCAACAATCATGGCCCTGGCCGCCCTGCTAAGTCTATATTTTTACCTACGACTATGTTACGCAATGACCCTAACCATCTCCCCAAGTACGGCTAACGCCACAACACCATGACGAACCCAAACCACACAGCTAACATTTGCACTGGCCCTATTCACAACAACAGCCCTGGGCCTCCTACCAATCGCCCCCTCCATCTTGGCCCTAGCCGCCTAGGGACTTAGGATAACCCAGACCAAGAGCCTTCAAAGCTCTAAGCAGGAGTGAAAATCTCCTAGTCCCTGCCTAAGACTTGCGGGACTTTATCCCACATCTTCTGAATGCAAATCAGACACTTTAATTAAGCTAAAGCCTTTCTAGATGAGAAGGCCTCGATCCTACAAACTCTTAGTTAACAGCTAAGCGCTCAAACCAGCGAGCATTCATCTACTTTCCCGCCGTTAGCCTGAGTAAGGCGGGAAAGCCCCGGCAGACGTCAATCTGCGTCTTCAGATTTGCAATCTAATGTGTTCTTCACCACGGAGCTATGATAGGAAGAGGACTTAAACCTCTATCTTCGGGGCTACAACCCACCACCTAACTTCGGCCATCCTACCTGTGGCAATCACGCGCTGATTCTTTTCTACCAACCACAAAGACATTGGCACCCTCTACCTAGTATTTGGTGCCTGAGCCGGAATAGTCGGTACTGCTCTCAGTCTGCTAATCCGTGCTGAACTAAACCAACCCGGATCACTCCTTGGTGATGACCAGATTTACAATGTCATTGTTACTGCACATGCCTTTGTTATAATTTTCTTTATAGTAATGCCTATTCTCATTGGGGGCTTTGGCAACTGACTAGTGCCCCTAATAATTGGGGCTCCAGACATGGCATTCCCACGAATGAACAACATAAGCTTCTGACTCCTACCGCCATCTTTCCTTCTACTCCTGGCCTCTTCTGGTGTAGAAGCCGGGGCAGGGACAGGATGAACTGTTTATCCCCCACTAGCCGGCAACTTAGCCCACGCGGGGGCATCCGTAGACCTAACTATCTTCTCCCTGCACCTGGCTGGTGTATCATCCATTTTAGGGGCAATTAATTTTATCACCACAACCATCAACATAAAACCCCCAGCCATCTCCCAATATCAAACGCCACTATTTGTGTGGGCTGTCTTAGTTACAGCAGTACTTCTCCTACTCTCCCTACCAGTCCTAGCAGCCGGAATTACAATACTTCTAACAGACCGAAACTTAAACACAACATTCTTTGACCCCGCAGGAGGAGGAGACCCAATCCTATATCAACACTTATTCTGATTCTTCGGACACCCAGAAGTATATATTTTAATCCTGCCAGGCTTCGGAATTATTTCCCACGTAGTAGCTTACTATGCTGGCAAAAAAGAACCATTTGGCTACATGGGAATGGTGTGAGCAATAATAGCCATCGGCCTCCTAGGATTCATCGTCTGAGCCCACCACATGTTTACAGTCGGAATGGACGTAGACACACGAGCATATTTTACATCAGCAACAATAATTATTGCCATTCCAACAGGTGTAAAAGTCTTTAGCTGACTGGCGACACTCCATGGAGGCTCAATTAAATGAGAGACACCAATATTATGAGCCCTTGGCTTCATTTTCCTATTTACGGTTGGAGGGCTGACGGGAATTGTCCTATCAAACTCATCCCTTGACATTGTTCTTCACGACACATACTACGTAGTCGCCCACTTCCACTATGTCTTATCAATGGGTGCTGTGTTCGCGATTATAGCAGGCTTTGTACACTGATTCCCACTATTCACCGGATTTACCCTACACAGCACCTGAACAAAAATTCACTTCGGAGTAATATTTGTAGGGGTCAACCTCACATTCTTCCCACAACACTTCCTGGGTCTGGCAGGAATGCCCCGACGATACTCAGACTACCCGGACGCCTATACTTTATGAAATACAGTCTCTTCTATTGGATCACTCATCTCGCTAGTAGCAGTTATCATGTTCTTGTTCATCTTATGAGAAGCCTTTGCTGCTAAACGAGAAGTTTTATCAGTGGAACTGACCACAACAAATGTAGAGTGACTCCACGGATGCCCACCACCATACCACACATTTGAAGAACCAGCATTCGTCCAAGTTCAATCAAATTAACCGAGGAAGGGAGGAATTGAACCCCCATATGCTGGTTTCAAGCCAGCCACATGACCACTCTGTCACTTCCTTATAAGACATTAGTAAACTTGTAGATTACATCACTTTGTCAAGGTGAAATAGTAGGTTAAACTCCTGCATGTCTTAAGCCCACGGGCTTAATGGCACATCCCACACAACTAGGATTCCAAGACGCGGCGTCACCCGTTATAGAAGAACTTCTCCACTTCCACGACCATGCTTTAATAATTGTATTTTTAATTAGCACCCTAGTACTCTATATTATTGTTGCAATGGTTTCAACAAAACTTACCAACAAGTATATTTTAGACTCACAGGAGATCGAAATTGTATGAACTGTCCTCCCAGCCGTTATTCTTATTTTAATTGCCCTGCCCTCATTACGAATTTTGTACCTTATAGACGAGATTAATGACCCCCACTTAACAATTAAAGCCATAGGACATCAGTGATACTGAAGCTATGAATACACCGACTACGAAAGCCTGGGCTTCGACTCCTACATAATTCCGACCCAAGACCTCACCCCCGGGCAATTTCGTCTCCTAGAGACAGACCACCGAATAGTAGTCCCAATAGAATCACCAATTCGCGTTCTCGTCTCAGCCGAAGACGTCTTACACTCTTGAGCTGTCCCAGCCCTAGGAGTAAAAATAGACGCAGTACCCGGACGTCTTAATCAAACCGCCTTTATTGCCTCCCGGCCGGGAGTATTCTATGGGCAATGCTCCGAAATCTGTGGAGCAAACCACAGCTTTATACCAATTGTAGTTGAGGCAGTACCACTAGAACACTTCGAAAACTGATCCACACTGATACTAGAAGACGCCTCACTAGGAAGCTAAATTTGGGCTACAGCGTTGGCCTTTTAAGCCAAAGATTGGTGCCTCCCAACCACCCCTAGTGAAATGCCCCAATTAAATCCCGCCCCTTGATTTGCAATCTTAGTATTCTCGTGAGTAATTTTTCTCACCATTATCCCAACCAAAGTCATAAACCACACTTCACCAAATGAGCCCACCCCTCTAAATGCTGAAGCACACAAAACTGAACCCTGAGACTGACCATGGCAATAAGCTTCTTCGACCAATTTGCAAGCCCATCTTACCTGGGAATCCCCCTAATTGCTATTGCAATTTCACTACCCTGAGTCCTATACCCCTCTCCATCCTCACGGTGGGTTAACAACCGACTTATCACCATTCAAGGGTGACTAATTAACCGCTTTACTAACCAACTTTTACTCCCCCTCAATATTGGGGGCCATAAGTGAGCTCTATTATTAGCCTCCTTAATAGTTTTCCTCATCACCATTAACATGCTAGGGCTCCTCCCATATACCTTTACCCCTACAACACAACTGTCACTTAACATAGGATTTGCCGTGCCACTATGACTTGCAACAGTCATTATTGGAATGCGCAACCAACCAACAGTTGCCCTAGGCCACCTCCTCCCAGAAGGGACCCCAATCCCACTAATTCCAGTACTAATTATTATCGAAACAATTAGCCTATTCATCCGCCCATTAGCTCTTGGCGTCCGACTAACAGCCAACTTAACTGCCGGACACCTTCTAATTCAGCTCATTGCTACCGCTGTATTTGTCTTACTCCCCATAATACCAACCGTAGCAATCCTAACAGCCGCTGTTCTCTTTTTACTAACACTCCTAGAAGTTGCAGTTGCAATAATCCAAGCCTACGTATTTGTCCTTCTCCTTAGCCTCTACCTACAAGAGAACGTTTAATGGCCCACCAAGCACATGCATATCATATGGTTGATCCAAGCCCATGACCCCTAACTGGCGCAATCGGAGCTCTTTTAATGACATCCGGTCTAGCGATCTGGTTTCACTTTCACTCAACCACGCTCATAACCCTCGGAGTAGTCCTATTACTCCTCACCATATATCAATGATGACGAGACATCATTCGAGAAGGGACCTTCCAAGGTCACCACACACCCCCCGTACAAAAAGGCCTACGATATGGAATAATCCTATTCATCACATCCGAAGTCTTCTTCTTCCTTGGATTTTTCTGAGCCTTCTACCACTCAAGCTTAGCACCAACACCAGAACTAGGGGGATGCTGACCACCAACAGGAATTATCACACTTGACCCATTCGAAGTTCCCCTTCTTAACACAGCCGTACTTCTAGCATCTGGGGTTACAGTAACATGAGCACACCACAGCCTTATAGAGGGCGAACGAAAGCAAGCTATCCAAGCCCTTGCACTAACCATCCTTCTAGGACTTTATTTCACAGCCCTTCAGGCCATAGAGTACTACGAAGCACCCTTTACAATTGCAGACGGAGTCTATGGGTCCACATTCTTTGTGGCCACAGGATTCCACGGACTCCATGTCATTATCGGATCATCATTTTTAGCCGTCTGCTTTCTCCGCCAAGTCCAATACCACTTCACATCTGAACACCACTTTGGTTTTGAAGCCGCCGCATGATACTGACACTTTGTCGACGTAGTTTGACTATTCCTCTACGTGTCCATTTACTGATGAGGCTCATAATCTTTCTAGTATTAAGCGCTAGTACGAGTGACTTCCAATCACCCAGTCTTGGTTAAACCCCAAGGAAAGATAATGAACTTAATTACCGCCATTTTAATTATCACAATTGCCCTATCCCTCGTGCTAGCAATTGTATCCTTCTGACTCCCACAAATGAACCCTGACGCAGAAAAACTCTCACCATACGAATGCGGTTTCGACCCTCTCGGATCCGCTCGACTACCATTCTCCCTTCGATTTTTCCTAGTGGCCATCCTGTTCCTTTTATTTGACCTAGAAATTGCCCTCCTCCTCCCCCTGCCCTGAGGCGACCAACTCTACAACCCCGCCGGAACTTTTTTCTGGGCCACAGCAGTCCTTATTCTCCTAACACTAGGACTAGTTTATGAATGAACGCAAGGAGGCCTAGAATGAGCAGAATAGGGAGTTAGTCCAAGACAAGACCTCTGATTTCGGCTCAGAAAATCGTGGTTAAATTCCACGACCCCCTTATGACACCCGTTCACTTCAGCTTTACCTCAGCATTTATCCTGGGGCTTATAGGCCTCGCATTCCACCGAACCCACCTACTATCGGCCCTATTATGCCTAGAGGGAATAATACTATCACTATTCATTGCACTAGCGCTCTGAGCCCTACAATTCGAATCTACAGGATTCTCCACAGCCCCAATACTTCTATTGGCTTTTTCCGCCTGCGAAGCAAGCGCAGGCCTTGCCCTCCTAGTCGCCACAGCCCGAACGCATGGAACTGACCGCCTACAAAACCTTAATCTCCTACAATGCTAAAAGTTCTTATTCCGACAATCATGCTATTCCCAACAATCTGACTATCCTCCCCCAAATGACTATGAACAACAACAACCACACATAGTCTTCTCATTGCACTCACCAGCCTTGCCTGACTAAAATGAACATCAGAGACCGGCTGAACAGCCTCTAATATGTACATGGCCACAGACCCGCTATCCACCCCCCTCCTTGTTCTCACATGCTGACTCCTTCCCCTAATAATTCTAGCTAGCCAAAATCACATTAACCCAGAACCAGTCACCCGACAACGACTATACCTCACCCTACTGGCCTCCCTACAAACTTTCCTAATTATAGCATTTGGCGCCACCGAGATTATTCTATTCTACGTTATATTTGAAGCCACACTCATCCCCACCCTCATCATCATTACCCGCTGAGGAAACCAAACCGAGCGTCTAAACGCAGGAACCTACTTCCTTTTCTATACACTAGCAGGGTCATTACCACTTTTAGTGGCCCTCCTTCTCCTTCAACAATCGACTGGAACACTGTCTATATTAATCTTACAATATTCCCAACCCCTAGCCCTCAACTCCTGAGGCCATAAAATCTGATGAGCAGGGTGCTTAATCGCATTCTTAGTAAAAATGCCTCTCTATGGCGTCCACCTATGACTGCCTAAGGCACACGTTGAAGCCCCCGTAGCCGGATCCATAGTCCTAGCCGCAGTTCTCCTCAAATTAGGAGGCTATGGTATAATACGAATAATAGTAATGCTAGACCCCCTCTCTAAAGAGCTGGCCTACCCCTTCATCATCTTAGCCCTATGAGGCATTATCATAACCGGGTCCATCTGTTTACGTCAAACAGACTTAAAATCGCTAATCGCCTACTCCTCAGTAAGCCACATAGGACTGGTCGCAGGGGGAATCCTCATCCAAACCCCATGAGGGTTTACCGGGGCAATCATCTTAATAGTCGCCCACGGCCTCGTATCCTCCGCACTATTCTGTCTAGCCAACACCGCCTATGAACGAACACATAGCCGAACCATAATCCTTGCACGAGGATTACAAATAATCTTCCCCCTAACAGCAGTCTGATGATTCATTGCCAACCTAGCCAATCTGGCCCTTCCGCCTCTTCCAAACCTTATGGGAGAACTTATAATCATCACTACACTATTTAACTGATCCCCATGAACTATTGCACTCACAGGAGTCGGGACACTGATCACAGCCGGCTACTCCCTCTACCTATTTCTTATATCTCAGCGAGGCCCAGCACCAAACCACATTGTAGGTCTACCACCATTCCACACCCGAGAACACCTGCTAATAACGCTCCACCTTGTCCCAGTCATCCTCCTAGTGACGAAACCAGAACTCATATGAGGCTGATGCTACTAGTAAGTATAGTTTAAATAAAAATATTAGATTGTGATTCTAAAGATAGAGGTTAAAATCCTCTTACTCACCGAGAAAGGCCAGAGGCAATAAGCACTGCTAATACTTACAACCCACGGTTAAACTCCGTGGCTTTCTCGCGCTTCTAAAGGATAACAGCTCATCCATTGGTCTTAGGAACCAAAAACTCTTGGTGCAAATCCAAGTGGAAGCTATGCACCCAACACCCTTAATCCTATCCTCTTCACTGGTCCTAGTTATCATTATTTTAATTTACCCCCTACTAACCTCACTAAGTCCAAACCCTTTAAACCCCAAGTGGGCAACACTGCACGTCAAAACCGCTGTAAGTTCCGCATTCTTTATCAGCCTTCTCCCACTCATACTATTCCTTGATCAAGGCACTGAAACCATCGTTACAAACTGACACTGAATAAACACCACAATATTTGACGTCAATATCAGCTTCAAATTTGACCACTACTCACTTATCTTCACCCCTATTGCCCTCTACGTGACCTGGTCCATCCTCGAATTTGCATCTTGATACATACACTCCGACCCATACATAAACCGATTCTTCAAATATTTACTGTTATTCTTAGTAGCCATAATTATTCTAGTAACAGCCAACAATATATTCCAACTATTCATTGGATGAGAAGGAGTTGGAATTATATCATTTCTCCTCATCGGCTGATGGTACGGACGAGCAAACGCCAACACAGCAGCCCTACAAGCCGTAATTTATAACCGAGTAGGTGACATCGGACTAATTATGAGCATGGCCTGATTTGCAATAAACCTAAACTCATGGGAAATTCAACAAATCTTTTTCCTATCAAAAGACTTCGACACAACCCTCCCATTAATTGGCCTTATCCTGGCAGCTACTGGAAAATCCGCCCAATTTGGACTCCACCCATGACTTCCCTCCGCCATGGAGGGCCCTACACCAGTCTCTGCCCTACTTCACTCCAGTACTATGGTCGTGGCCGGAATCTTTCTTCTAATCCGACTCCACCCCATTATAGAAAATAACGAACTCGCCCTAACAATTTGCCTATGCTTAGGAGCCTTGACCACCCTATTTACAGCTGCCTGCGCCCTAACCCAAAACGACATCAAAAAAATCGTGGCCTTTTCTACATCAAGCCAACTAGGACTCATAATAGTAACAATTGGGCTTAATCAACCACAACTAGCATTCCTTCACATTTGCACACACGCCTTCTTCAAGGCTATACTATTCTTGTGCTCAGGATCAATTATCCACAGCCTCAATGATGAACAAGACATTCGAAAAATAGGAGGCCTACAAAATCTTATGCCATTCACCTCAACGTGCTTAACAATTGGCAGCCTAGCACTCACAGGAACCCCATTCCTAGCCGGATTCTTTTCAAAAGACGCCATCATTGAAGCCCTAAATACCTCCTACCTAAACGCCTGAGCCCTGACCCTCACACTAATCGCCACCTCTTTCACCGCCGTATACAGCTTCCGAGTAGTTTTCTTCGTTAACATAGGAACACCCCGATTCCTTCCATTTTCACCAATCAACGAAAATGATCCATCAGTAATCAATCCAATCAAACGTCTTGCTTGAGGAAGCATCGTCGCAGGACTTATCATTACATCCAACTTCCTACCCTCAAAAACACCAACCATAACAATACCCACAACTCTTAAAATAGCCACCATTGCAGTAACAATTATTGGACTACTAACAGCCATAGAACTCACCGCCCTAACCAATAAACAATTTAAAACCCACCCAACAACCCAACCACACCACTTCTCCAACATACTAGGCTACTTCCCATCAATCACCCACCGACTAGTACCAAAACTAAATCTAACCCTCGGCCAACTAGCCGCCACCCAGATAGTAGACCAAACATGATTTGAAGCCGCAGGGCCAAAAGGGGCCTCCTCAACCCAAATTAAAATGGCCAAAACCATTAGTGACGCCCAACGAGGAATAATCAAAACTTACCTAACAATTTTCCTACTCTCCACAGCCCTGGCCATTCTTCTAGCCACAATTTAAACCGCCCGAAGAGTTCCACGACCCAGACCCCGAGTTAACTCCAACACCACAAACAAAGTTAAAAGCAACACCCATGCACAAATAACCAATATTCCACCACCAGATGAATATATTTCAGCAACCCCGCTGGTATCCCCCCGCAACACAGAAAACTCCTTCAATCCATCAACAACCACCCAAGACCCCTCATACCAACCGTCTCAAAATAAACCAACCATTAGCCCCACACCAAGTAGATAAACTAAAACGTATCCAACCACAGAACGATCGCCCCAAGCTTCAGGAAAAGGCTCGGCAGCCAAAGCCGCCGAATACGCAAACACCACAAGCATACCCCCTAAATAGATTAAAAAGAGAACCAAAGATAAAAAAGACCCACCATGACTAACTAACACCCCACACCCAACCCCCGCCGCCATTACCAAACCAAGAGCAGCAAAATAAGGTGCAGGATTAGAAGCCACAGCAACCAAACCAATAATTAAAGCCATCAACAGCAAAGATACAAGATAAGTCATAATTCTCACTCGGATTTTAACCGAGACCAGTGACTTGAAGAACCACCGTTGTTATTCAACTATAAGAACCCATAATGGCAAGCCTACGAAAAACACACCCCCTTATTAAAATCGCCAACGACGCACTAGTCGACCTCCCAGCCCCCTCAAACATCTCAGTATGATGAAACTTTGGGTCACTACTGGGACTATGTCTGATCACCCAAATCCTAACAGGACTGTTCCTAGCAATACACTACACCTCCGACATCTCCACAGCCTTCTCCTCAGTGGCCCACATCTGCCGCGACGTCAACTACGGATGACTTATCCGAAATATACACGCAAACGGGGCATCCTTCTTTTTCATCTGCCTCTACCTCCACATTGCTCGAGGCCTATACTATGGATCATACCTATACAAAGAAACCTGAAACATCGGAGTTATCCTCTTCCTACTAGTAATAATGACAGCCTTTGTCGGCTACGTCCTCCCATGAGGACAGATATCTTTCTGAGGTGCCACAGTCATTACAAACCTTTTATCAGCCGTCCCCTATGTAGGAGATGCTCTAGTACAATGAATCTGAGGAGGCTTCTCAGTAGATAATGCAACTCTTACACGATTCTTTGCCTTCCACTTCTTACTTCCATTTATTGTTGCGGCAGCAACCATTCTCCACCTACTATTTCTTCACGAAACAGGATCAAACAACCCAATAGGACTAAACTCCGACGCAGACAAAATTTCATTCCACCCATATTTCTCCTACAAAGACCTCCTAGGTTTCGTAGTTATACTATTAGCACTTACATCCCTGGCATTATTTTCCCCCAATCTATTAGGAGACCCAGAAAATTTTACCCCAGCAAACCCACTAGTCACCCCGCCTCACATCAAGCCCGAGTGATATTTCCTATTCGCCTACGCCATCCTTCGATCTATCCCAAACAAACTAGGAGGAGTCCTGGCCCTTCTATTCTCTATCCTAGTATTAATAGTAGTGCCAATCTTACACACATCAAAACAGCGAGGACTAACATTCCGACCAATCACCCAATTCCTCTTCTGAACCTTGGTCGCAGACATAATTATTTTGACATGAATTGGAGGAATACCAGTAGAACACCCATTCATTATTATTGGACAAATCGCATCCGTCCTATACTTCGCCTTATTCCTAGTTCTAATTCCCCTAGCCGGATGACTGGAAAATAAAGCACTTGAATGAGCCTGCCCTAGTAGCTTAGTCTTAAAGCATCGGTCTTGTAATCCGAAGATCGGAGGTTAAAATCCCCCCTAGTGCCACCAGAAAAAAGAGATTTTAACTCTCACCCCTGGCTCCCAAAGCCAGAATTCTAAATTAAACTATTTTCTGCATAGCATTATGGTGTAGTACATAATATGCATAATATTACATTAATGTATTAGTACATCTATGTATAATCACCAATAAAATATTTAAACCATAAAGCAAGTACTAACCTGTAAAGTGCATTTACATACGAGTTAAACTCACTAAAACATTAATTATACCTAAACTTATGGGAGCGTCCCAATACCACTGTCCTCAGATTTTTACTCTGTTTAATTAACTAGAATTTACATACACAATATTAATGTAGTAAGAAACCACCAACCAGTTTATATAAAGGTTAAACGTTAATGATAGAATCAGGGACAGTAATTGTGGGGGTCGCACTTAGTGAACTATTACTGGCATCTGGTTCCTATTTCAGGTCCATAATATTCATTACCCCACTCTCGGATAATTATACTGGCATTTGATTAATGGTGTAGTACATATGTCTCGTTACCCACCAAGCCGGGCATTCTTTTATATGCATAACGTATCTCTTTTTGGTTTCCTTTCACATGCATTTCAGAGTGCAGGCTCAAGTGAAAGCTTAAGGTAGAACATACTGGTCGCTAATAATATAGTTTAATGATTGAAAGACATAACTCAAGAATTACATACTTTTATCTCAAGTGCATAACACGTTCTTGTCTAACACACTCTTATACTATTATGCCCCCCGTTTTTGCGCGACAAACCCCCTTACCCCCTACGCCCGGCAAATCCTGTGTCTCTGTCAAACCCCAAAACCAGAGAGGACAGGCCGAACGTATCAAAGTCAACAAGTTGCAATAAGAGTTGACTCATGCCATCACATATTATATATAACATATAAATATTTTTAAGTGGCCTCAACACACAACCTAAAAATAAGGACTAAAAAATCACAAAATACCAGAATACTAAAATTCCAAAGACATTA